TGAATGAGATTTCTCATAGATCTATCTTTATACTTTTTTTCGCGGGTTAACCAAAAGAGGTTAATTCCATGAGCATGAGTTTCAAACTTGACTTTTCATTAAATTAATAATCAGTTTTCATTTTATCTTTTCTCCCACCGTCAGAAGAATAACATATAAGCATTTCCACTATCGTTAGAATTTTCTGAAAGGTATCTATCTCGCTTTCATATAAAATTTTATATAGAATCTTTGAAAAAGTCTTTTCTTCCTAAGAAAGAAAAGACTTACTGTCTTTGGGATCTGATGCTACACCGCTGCTCAATACTTTAGGGGATCGACTTTATTACATAAGTTGATTCCTTACTTTTATCTTATATCATGACATAAATAAGCAGTTCTTATTGGATCGGCATCGGCCCAAAACCTCGCGAATTGGTCTTTACGGTGCTTCCTCTCTCAATTAGATCCTTTATCCATAGAATAAACTATCTAGGCATATTGATTTCTTCATATTTCGACTTCTATGAAGTTTCTTTCTTTGCTACAGCTGATAAAAATCGTTTTTTGCACGATGCATATGTAGAAAGCCTATTTTTTGCTAGTATTTAGTAGTGTATTTGCTCTTTCCCCCCCCCTTTTTTTTTCTTTTCCTTTTTTCTTTCTATAGTCGAGATAGTCGCACGTAATGACAGATCACAGCCATATTATTAAAAGCTTGTGGTAAGAACGGGTTTCGTTCTAGTGCCCGAAAATAATATTCTAAAGCTTTTGTATGTTCTCCGTTACTTGTATGAATAAGGCCTATGTTATAGAGTATATAGCTTCGATCATAGGGATCAATTTCTAGTCGCATAGCTTCATAATAATTCTGTAAAGCTTCCGCATAATTGCCTTCAGATTGAGCTGACATCCGTTACGGTCGTCATTCGATTCAAAGAATTCTCCGTTCCAGAACCGTACATGAGATTTTCATCTCATACGGCTCCTCCCTTATGTGCATAAGGAGAATATTTCAATCTTTTTTGATTCCATGTATTTTTCTCATTATGAACTGAGTGGGGCTAATGTTTTTACAAGAAATCTCTAGCCAACCTTCCTGCAAAAGATCTTTCTTTTCTTAACATCACGTATGTTGGTACTGGTACTAGATAAAACTGTAAACTCCAACAATTTCTTTGTTCTCAACGCCCCTTAATTTTCAGGAATTAATCACTTCAACAGTCTTCGATGGTTCTAAGGGTATCCAAAGTACGAACGAGATGGATGTTTGTTATCCCAACCATTCTTCTTAGTCCCGATCCCGATAAGGAAAAGGGGAATTTTCTAACAAAGTTTTCGTGTTGTTGATTCCTAGGTGTAGCGCCTCTTCCCGTATGCCGCCTATTGGTACTAGTGTAGTAGGGTTGACCTGCAATACAGAACCAATAGGTGTAACCTTTCGCTCAATACTAGAATCGACAATTGAAGCATCTGAGGCTGCATTAATCGGGGATACACGACAGAAGGAATTGTTTTATCTATAAACTAAACTTCACCTTCAACAAGCGTAGATTTTTTCAATAATCTTTTTTCGTTCTTTTCTATCCCGAATCGTCTTTCTTTCTCCTAAGACCGAAGGCCGTAAAAAAAAAGATAATCAAATCACACCATCTCTGTAATAGGTAAATGCCTCTTTTTCTCCTGAAGTGGTCGGAATTATTCGTAATAAGATATTGGCTACAATTGAAAAGGTCTTATCAATAAAATTTCCATTTATCCGCGATCTAGGCATAGGGAAAAATCCATTCTATAATTCTTTTCATTACCTCTCGTGAGAAAATGATCCCACAAACAAAGGAATTGTACAATACAAAATAACATAAAAGCAGACTCATTAAAAAACAGATATGACCTTCTACTTCAATTTTTTTTTTTTGGCAGGAGTCGATAAAAAATAAGAAATACTTGAATCCGATTCGATTTCATTCAAATGAAGTAGTATAAGAATGAAAGGAAATATTCCGATTTGATCGAAGTTGAAGAATCAAAGAATTTTTCCTGCGGATTAGGACAATTCGAGACGTTTTTCTTAAATTATGATCCAAAGAAGAAAAAGCATGGAATATTTGTTCTATGATGAAAAGTTTTCTATTTTTCTAGTTAGAATGGATTCAATTGTCCGTATCCATCTAACAATCTAATATGAACAACTCGCTATTCACTCGGGTTCTCGGTCATAATCATTATGTAGGAGAGATGGCCGAGTGGTTCAAGGCGTAGCATTGGAACTGCTATGTAGACTTTTGTTTACCGGGGGTTCGAATCCCTCTCTTTCCGTACCTTCACCTAATTCACCAATGTTACTGACCGCAATGGATCCAATCAAAAAACAATGAATACCAGACAGTCAAACCCTTTTTTTTGAGATAGATTCTCAATTCCTACTTTCTGTGATACGGAAAATTCAGGAAAGAAAGGGCGGGCAGGGGATAAAAATCTACCCTCTGATCTATGATACATGAATGGGAGAAAAATAAAA